ATGTGACTCCCTCTCGACAGTATACTGTCTCAACAATTCTTCCTTTTCTCTTCCGTGGCAAATCCGGGTACGATGGTTTAATTGCATGACAAAACTCAAGTCCATGAACTTCCATGTCTCTCATGTTTTCAGGGAGGGTAATCAGGCAGCGGACGCTCTTGCAAACCTTGGTCTCCAACAAATTAACTTCACTTGGTGGGACTCTCATCCTGCGGCTATAGATAGATTCATTAATCATGACATCGGGGAGTTTCCTTCCTATCGTTTTGCCTAGCTGTTTGTTAAGATCTTTTTGTAATAGGATCTTTTTGCCTCTGCTCTTTTTGTATGTACTTTGGATTTTGAATGAATCCAATTTCCCTCTAGGTAAGTCCATCTTACCTAGCTTAAAAAAAAAATAATAATAAAAGAAAAAGGCTATGTTGATAAGAAAAATTTTGATGAATCCATTCCAAGCCATCAAAATAATGACTGGAACTAAAGACAAAAATCATTATGATTTGCTTGTTCCTGAAAATCTTTTATTCCCGTAGAGAATTGAGAACTCTAATTTGTTTCAATTCGAAGAATAGAAATGGTATGCGTAGTTACGTTTTGGCTAAAAGCAAAGATCTTGCTAGAGAAAAAAAGAAATTCATTAACTTAAAGTTCTTTGGTGAAAGACTAAGTGTTTTGGCGATAAAAGCCGTTTATTTGGCCTTGTAGGGTTTCCTTTGTATTTGTCCTTGGTTCCGTGGGACAAAGTAGATCCTTAAACTTAAACCAAGTAGATAAAAGCCTTCAACTTTCTACAAAGTAGCCCTTAAACCGGGATTGTAGCTCTTAACCCGGTATTTTCCCGGGGAATGGATCTTATTAACCCACTCCCCCTCCCCAGCCGCGGAACACTAACACAACCGGGGACCGTATCCGTTTAGCAACCACGCAACAACGAGGGCCTGTTACCTCTTTCCTCCCGGATAGTAAGAGAGAAGCTTTGTCCGCAATTGAGAGGGAGGAAATCAATATTCCCCGGTTAGCTCAGGAAACAGGAAAGGAAACAGGAGAAAGATAGTCCCATCACAGGTCAGTAAAGATAGTCCTCGGATAGTCACACAAAGTCAGGAATGGTCGGATAGTAACTCGGAAAGTAGCTCAATGTGAGGAATGGAGAGAAAGGACAGACAAGAGATGAACTTGAATCTATTGTATGGCCTCTAGCGTCCCTTTTATCGGCCGCTCCGGGTACCTCATGAGAGATTGCGCGTAAAAGCACTAGTAGCGGGATAGTAGCTACGTAAAAACGCTCTGAGCGGGTGTTCTAATTAATATTCCCTCTCACGCACACATACACACACATGAGCGTACAAGCGAGCACACCAGCCAGCACACACACCAGGACACCTGCGAGTACACGACGGGAATCAATATTCAATCAAATACAAAACTCTTAATAATTACTCTCCTTACTCGGAGGAGAACAACAACAATTAAAAAATCCCAGAAACACAAATACAAACTCACTGTTACCAAGTAACCAATACAATACCGAGGAGCAGGTAACCATTACCAATACCTGGAACATTTAACGGGAACAAAGTAACTACCCAGGAGGGAATAACAAACAACCAATACAGGAACTGCTAACAGCCAATACGGGAACGGCTAACAAACAATACAGGAACTGCTAACTACCAACTACAGGAAAACAAGAAACAGACCAATAACCAATCCGGGGAACCCGGGATAACTACCCACTACAATACCTGAAACTAACCCTGGAACTACCAGGTACCAGGGAACAACCAACAATTCTTACTACCCGGAAGAAACCTATACCTGGACCAATACCGGGAAGAACATTTACCAGGAAGAACATTGACTGGGAACAAATACCAAATACCGAGTGGGAACAACTACCAAATACCGAGGACCAAGTAACAACCGGGAGCGAGGAACAAGTAACAACGGGGAACGAGGAGCGGGAAACGAAGAAAGGGAGAACTTTAACAACTATTTCCTGACTTTCTTCCTATTTCCTGACTTTCCTTGGGAAGTAAGTAATACACATATAGCTCGTTTCCTTTTAGCAACTACAAGTAATAGCTGAAGAGGCAATGGGAATACCAACTACATATATTTCCTGTTTCTGTTCTATCCCCTGGTATTTGAACAACTAATATCTTTTCTTTAACTCATACCTATTTCCTGAAAGGGGAGTTACTAATAATTCCTGGGGGAAGGTAAGTGTACCAAGAAGTAAGAAGAAGTACCAAAGCGGGGGAATGGGAATAACTCCTAACTCTTAACTACCAATAACAACAATAACAAATACTTAACTCTCCTGTATTAACTCAACTACTAATAGCTAACCAACTACTAAGTAACCAAGTAACCTACAATAACTAATACACATATCGCTCCTGTATTAACTGAACTACTAATCCCGGAACTACTAACTACTAAATCCCGGAACTACTTGAGTAACTACTTCCTACTTTTCTTTTTAGAGAGTAACTCA